CTTGATAGGGAATCATTACTGAATTATATTGGTAATTCCGTAACCTCAATCAAAGAATTTCCTTTTGAGCCTGCACCCATTTTGCATTTTCAAAAATATTCTTTATTGAGAGAGCAAACAAGAATTGATTTAGAAAGTCAAGCAAAAGCTTTAAAATGGGTATTCGATGTAATTACAACTGATCCAAATGATCAAACAATAATTAGAAATAAATCTATTGGAATAGAAGAAATCTGTAAAAGGGTTCCTCAATGGTCATACAAATTAACTGATGATTTGGAAGAACAGGAGGAAGAAAATGAGGAAGAATCTACGGAAGATCATGAAATTCGTTCAAGAAAAGCCAAACGCGTAGTAATTTATACTGATAACGATCAGAATACCAATACTATTATAACTACAAATAATACTAATAATAGTGATCAAGCGGAAGAGGTGGCTTTGATACGTTACTCGCAACAATCGGATTTTCGTCGGGATATAATCAAAGGATCCATGCGTGCTCAAAGACGTAAAACAGTTATTTTGGAAATGTTTCAAGCAAATGTGCATTCCCCGCTTTTTTTGGATCGAATAGACAAAACATTTTTTTTTTCTTCTTTTTATATCTCTGAAATGATGAATCTCATTTTTAGGAATTCGGTGGGGAGAGAACCAGAATTGAAAATTTCGCATTTTGATTTTGAGGAGGAAGAGACAAGGGAAAAAGAGAAAAAAAACGAAGATAAAAAAGAGGAAAATGAATGTATAGCAATATCAGAAACTTGGGATAGCATTATATTTGCTCAAGCAATAAGAGGTTTGATGTTAGTAACCCAATCTTTTCTTAGAAAATACATTGTATTGCCTTCATTGATAATTGCTAAAAATATTGGCCGTATGTTATTATTCCAATTCCCCGAATGGTATGAGGATTTGAAGGAATGGAATAGAGAAATGCATGTTAAATGCACCTATAATGGTGTTCAATTATCAGAAACAGAATTTCCCAAAGATTGGTTAACAGACGGTATTCAGATAAAGATTCTATTTCCTTTCTGTTTGAAACCTTGGCGAAGATCTAAAATAGGATCTCATCCTAGAGATCAAATAAAAAAAAAAGGAAAAAAAAACAATTTTTGTTTTTTAACAGTTTGGGGAATGGAAGCGGAACTCCCTTTTGGGAGTCCCCGAAAACGACCTTCCTTTTTTGAACCCATTTATAAAGAACTCCAAAAAAAAGTTAGAAAAGTGAAAAAGAATTTCTTTCTACTTCTAAAAGTTTCAAAAGAAAAAACAAGATGGATCATTAAAATACTTCTAGTTCTAAAACGAATAATGAAGGAAATTCAAAAAGTAAACCCAATATTCTTATTTGAATTGAGCAAGGCGAAAGTATATGAAACGGCTGAAAATGGAAAAGATTCTGAAATAAATAATAAGATTATTTACAAATCAACCATTCAAATCCAATCCATGAATTGGACAAATTATTCACTCATAGAAAAAAAGATGAAAGATCTTTCTGATAGAACAATCACAATCAGAAATCAAATAGAACGAATCACAAAAGACAAGAAAAAAATAATTCTAACTTGTGATGATAAAAGATCGAAATCACAGAAACATATTTGGCAGATATTCCAAAGAATAAATATACGATTAATACGTAAATCACATTATTTTATGAAATCTCTGATTGAAAAAATATACATAGATATCTTGCTATGTATGATTACCATTCACAGGATCAATTTTCCATTTTTCTTTGAATCAACAAAAAAAATAATCAATAAATCCGTTTACAACGATCAAACAAATCAGGAAAGAATTGATGAAAGAGATCAAAATACAATGAACTCTTTTTCCACTATAAAAAAGTTGTTTTCGAATACTAATATTAGTAATAGTACAAAAATGTATTATGACTTATCCTCCTTGTCCCAAGCATATGTATTTTACAAATTATCACAAACCCAATTACTTAACAAGTATCGCTTGAAATCTCTACTTCAATATCAGGGGACTTATCCTTTTATTAAGGATAAAATCAAGGATTATTGTATGACACGAGGAATATTTGATTCCAATTCAAGACATAAGAAAATTCATAAGTCTGGAATGATTGAATGGAAAAACTGGTTAAAGGGGCATTATCAATACAATTTATCTCAAACCAAATGGTCGCGGTTAGTACCGCAAAAATGGCGAAATAGAATAAATCAACGTTATAGGATTCAAAATAAAGACTCAATTAAATCGGATTCATATAAAAAAGAAAAAGACCAATTAATTCATTACGTGAAACAAAATTACTATGCAGCGGATTCATTGACAAATCAAAAAGAAAAATGGAAAAAACACTACAGATATGATCTTTTATCACATAAATATATGAACTATGGGGATAAGAAGGATTTATATATTTATGGGTCAAGATTACAAGTAAACAGGGTTCTCAAAATTCCATATAATTTCAATAAACCGAAATACGAATCATTTTTTGTATTGGTAAGTACAGCTATTAGTGATTATCTAGAAGAAGGATATATTATTGATACGCATAAAAATCTAGATAGAAAATATTTTGATTGTAGAATTCTCCATTTTTGTCTTAGAAAAAATATCGATATTGAGACCTGGACCAATACACATATCGGTACCAAAATTGATAAAAATACTAAGACTGAAAAAAAAATCAACAACAAATTGAAAAAAAAAGATATTTTTTCTCTTACGATTCATCAAGAAATCAACCCATCCAATCAAAAAAGTATTTTTTTTAATTGGATGGGAATGAATCAAGAAAGAGTTTATCGTACCATATCAAATCTAGAATCTTGGTTCTTCCCAGAATTTGTCTTACTTTTTGATGCATATAAGATTAAACCATGGATTATACCAATCAAATTACTTTATTTTGACTTGTATTTTTATAAAAATACAAGTCAAAATAAAAACATCAATATAAATAGAAAAAAAAATCTTCAGATGATATCTGATCAAAAAAAATATCTTAAATTAGAAAATTCCAACCAACAAAAAAATGAACAACAGGACCAAGTAAATCTTGTATCAGATATACGAAAAGAAAACAAAAAAAAAGATATTGAAGAGAATTACGCGGGATCAGACATTACCATTAAAAAAGGTAAAAAGAAAAAACAATCCAAGAAAAACAAGGAAGCAGAACTGGATTTCTTCCTGAAAAAATATTTCCTTTTTCAATTAAGATGGGATGACTCCTTGAACCAAAGAATGATCAATAATATCAAGGTATATTGTCTCTTACTTAGACTGATAAATCCAAAGGAAATTGCTATATCCTCGATTCAAAGAGGAGAGATGCATCTGGATGTAATGCTAATTCAGAAAGATCTAGCTCTTACAGAATTGATAAAAAAAGGAATATTAATTATCGAACCAATTCGTCTATCTATAAAAAAGGATGGAAAATTGATTATATATCAAACTATAAGTATTTCATTGGTCGAGAACAATAAACACCAAAGTAATAGAAAATGCATAAAAAAAAGATATATTGATAAGAGGAATTTGGATAAACCCATTGTACGATATGGGAATATGCTTGTGAATGGGGACAGAAATTATTATGATTTCCTTGTTCCTGAAAATATTATATCTCCTAGACGTCGTAGAGAATTGAGAATGTTAATTTGTTTCAATTCCCATAATTGGAATGTTACGGATAGAAATGGAAATCCATTATTTTGCAATGAAAACAACATAGGAAACTCTGGAAAATTTTTGGATGAGGACAAGCATCTTAATACAGATACAAATAAATTCATTAAATACAAATTTGTTCTTTGGCCCAATTACCGATTAGAAGATTTAACTTGTATGAATCGCTATTGGTTTGATACCAATAATGGCAGTCGTTTCAGTATGTCAAGGATACATATGTATCCACGATTTAGAATTATTTAATTTAATAGTATATTTCCTATATCATATATATCTATATTCCGTGACATTTTCGGTATATGAAAGCCGAAAGATGTACGCGTATGCTATGTTATATTTTGGTAAATGATACAGATTGAATGGTGTATCCATTCAATTGGATATAGGAATAAATAAATTAGTGGAATCCTTTTAGATAGAAAGAAATTTTTTTTTCTTTCGTTAATGCGGAAACATATTATACCTTTCTATCCAAATCAAATTGAAAATTTGATTTGGATAAAATAAAGAAGTAGTATATGAATAAATCCAAATTTTTGTGTGTACTAGATTAAAATAACTGGCATAATTCTTTTTTTTATTTTTCCTGATCGGAAAAATCCATGAAAAAGAAAGAAAAAGGATAGAAAAATTTTTTATGGTCAAAAATTCATTCATTTCCATTATTCCACAAGAAGAAAAAGAAGAAAACAAAGGTTCTGTTGAATTTCAAGTATTCAGTTTCACCAATAAGATACGGAGACTTACTTCACATTTGGAATTGCACAAAAAAGATTTTTTATCGCAAAGGGGTCTACGAAAAATTCTAGGAAAACGTCAACGGTTGCTGGCTTATTTGTCAAAGAAAAATAGAGTACGTTATAAGAAATTAATTGGTCAGTTGGATATTCGGGAGCCAAAAACTCGTTAATTTAATCGTTTGAATTTTTTTTAGTAGTATTTGATTTTTCGTTTTGATGAGCCTCGTTTTGAGGAATTCATGGAATAATGAATTAAGGAAGAAAAGATATGACAGTACCGGTTACAAGAAAAGATCTCATGATAGTCAATATGGGGCCTCACCACCCATCAATGCATGGTGTTCTTCGACTAATCGTTACTCTCGATGGTGAAGATGTTATTGACTGTGAGCCCATATTGGGCTATTTACACAGAGGAATGGAAAAAATAGCGGAAAATCGAACAATTATACAATATCTACCTTATGTAACACGATGGGATTATTTAGCTACTATGTTCACAGAGGCAATAACCGTAAATGCACCAGAACAATTGGAAAATGTTCAAGTACCTCAAAGAGCTAGCTATATCAGAGTAATTATGCTGGAATTGAGCCGTATAGCTTCTCATTTGTTATGGCTTGGACCTTTTATGGCGGATATCGGTGCACAGACTCCCTTTTTCTATATTTTCAGAGAAAGAGAATTGATATATGATCTATTCGAAGCCGCCACAGGTATGCGAATGATGCATAATTATTTCCGTATCGGAGGAGTAGCTGCTGATCTACCTTATGGATGGATAGATAAATGTTTTGATTTCTGCGATTATTCTTTAACAGGAGTTGTTGAATATCAAAAACTTATTACGTGGAATCCCATTTTTTTGGAACGAGTTGAAGGAGTGGGCATTATTGTTGGAGAAGAAGCTGTAAATTGGGGTTTATCAGGACCGATGTTACGAGCTTCTGGAATCCAATGGGATCTTCGTAAAGTTGATCATTATGAGTGTTACAATGAATTCGATTGGGAAGTCCAATGGCAAAAAGAGGGAGATTCATTAGCTCGTTATTTAGTACGAATCGGTGAAATGAAGGAATCCATAAAAATTATTCAACAGGCTCTAGAAGGAATTCCTGGAGGACCTTATGAGAATTTAGAAGTACGACGCTTTGATAGAGCAAAGAATTCCGAATGGAATGATTTTGAATATAGATTTATTAGTAAAAAACCTTCACCCAATTTTGAATTGTCGAAACAAGAACTTTATGTGAGAGTGGAAGCCCCAAAAGGAGAATTGGGAATTTATTTGATAGGAGATAATAGCGTTTTCCCCTGGAGATGGAAAATTCGTCCGCCCGGTTTTATCAATTTGCAAATTCTTCCTCAGCTAGTTAAAAGAATGAAATTGGCTGATATCATGACGATATTGGGTAGTATAGATATCATTATGGGAGAAGTTGATCGGTGAAATGATAATTGATACGACAGAAGTACAAACTATCAATTCTTTTTCTACATCGGAATTTTTAAAAGAAGTGTATGGACTAATATGGATTGTACCCATTTTGACCCTTATATTGGGAATCACAATAGGGGTACTAGTAATTGTGTGGTTAGAAAGAGAAATATCTGCAGCGATACAACAACGTATTGGGCCGGAATATGCTGGCCCGTTGGGAATTCTTCAAGCTATAGCGGATGGGACTAAACTACTTTTTAAAGAGGACCTCCTCCCATCTCGAGGAGATATTCGTTTGTTTAGTGTGGGACCGTCTATAGCGGTTATATCAATTCTACTAAGTTATTTAGTAATTCCTTTTGGGTATCGTCTTGTTTTAGCCGATCTCAGTATAGGTGTTTTTTTATGGATCGCCATTTCCAGTATTGCTCCTATTGGGCTTCTTATGTCAGGATATGGATCGAATAATAAATATTCCTTTTTAGGTGGTCTACGAGCTGCTGCTCAATCTATTAGTTATGAAATACCATTAACTCTATGTGTGTTATCAATATCTCTACGTGTGATTCGTTGGAATATGAACTTTGAACCTCTCTTCTAGAAATAAAAGAAAAAAGAAAGAGGTTCAATGTATTGAATAGATGTTTTCATTTTTTTTTTATTCAGCATTCGGGTTGATGGGTTAAACCAGATAGTTATATGAGTGAAACTAAACAGCTTATAAATTTGTAGTAAGAAGAAAAAATCTCATTCCCTATGTACAAGAATAAAGTTGAAGTAAACATAAGCGGTGTAAACTGCTTACCCCAAGATTAAGATTTTTTGATTAGTCATCATATCTTGAAGCGGGCGCAAACAAACGATCAACTGTATGGAGTTTCTACTACTGTCTCGTATGTATTACTATACCGGGGATCAATCAAAAGTCAGTGGACGGTTAGGAACACCAAGGTACGCAAAGGATTAGTAATGGAGATAATGTAAGGTATCAAAAAAGAGGTATTTCTTCATAAAACGAATCATAATAAGGACTTGAAATTGGTAGAAATGATCAAGTAGTACTTCCCTACGATTCCGATCTAGAGTATGCTCCTATTCACTGGTTAAAGAAATGACTATCAAGAACGAATTAATCCTTTATCTTTTTTTTTAGTATCCTCCTCTGAGACAGAAGAACAGGAAAAAAGAAATGGAATGCAGTAATTGAATGAATAATAAAAAAGGGGATCTTTATTTATTCTTTTCTCTATCCATATTCATACATATCGAATTCTTATCACGATTCATGAACTAATGACTAATTCTTTTTATTTTGTATTGATTGATATAAGGAGTATTTTATTGAAATATTAAGTTATTACCGAACAAAAATAAATTCTTATTGTAAAGGATAAGATCAATTCGGAAGCACTTTTTTTTTTTTTCTTATTCTAGCAGACAGAATTCCATTGGTCTAATTTGGGACTTTCCGATGTATCTTTATTCTATCTACCCAAAGATGGCGATAATACCGAACCCGTCCTTACATTTTTTTTGTGGCCATCGAGGAGCCGTATGAAGCTGAGGTCTCACGTACGGTTTTGAAATAGCGATGGGAACAGTGATGTTATTATCGACTATGATTATCTAACAGTTCAAGTACAGTTGATATAGTTGAAGCACAGTCAAAATATGGTTTTTGGGGGTGGAATCTGTGGCGTCAGCCTATAGGATTTATTGTTTTTCTAATTTCTTCTCTAGCCGAATGTGAGAGATTACCCTTTGATTTACCAGAAGCAGAGGAGGAATTAGTAGCAGGTTATCAAACCGAGTATTCGGGTATCAAATACGGTTTATTTTATCTTGCTTCTTACCTAAATTTATTAGTTTCTTCATTATTTGTAACAGTCCTTTACTTAGGTGGGTGGAATTTATCCATTCCGTATATATCCATTCCTGAGCTTTTCGGAATAAATAAAATCGCTGGCATTTTTGGAATGACAATGGGTATCCTTATTACATTAACTAAAGCTTATTTGTTTCTCTTCATTTCTATCACAACAAGATGGACTTTACCTAGGATGAGAATGGACCAGTTATTAAATCTTGGATGGAAATTTCTTTTACCTATTTCTCTAGGTAATCTGTTATTAACAACTTCTTCCCAACTTGTTTCATTATAAATAACAGAATATGATAACACTATTTTAGATTCAGAATCTCTATCAAACAAGAGAAAGAAACGTCAATTTTTTCATGTATATCTACAATATGTTCCCTATAGTAATTGGGTTCATGAATTATGGTCAACAAACAATACGAGCTGCAAGGTACATTGGTCAAAGTTTCATAATTACCTTATCCCACACAAATCGTTTACCTGTAACTATTCAATATCCTTATGAAAAATCGATCACATCAGAGCGTTTCCGGGGTCGAATCCACTTTGAATTTGATAAATGTATTGCTTGTGAAGTATGTGTTCGTGTATGCCCGATAGATCTACCCGTTGTTGATTGGAGATTTGAAAGAGATATTAAAAAGAAACAATTACTTAATTATAGTATAGATTTTGGGGTTTGTATATTTTGTGGTAACTGTGTCGAGTATTGTCCAACAAATTGTTTATCAATGACTGAAGAATATGAACTTTCCACTTATGATCGTCACGAATTGAATTATAATCAAATTGCTTTGGGTCGATTACCAATCTCAATAATTGGAGATTACACAATTCAAACAGTTATGAATTCGACTCAAATAAAAATAGACAAAGATAAACCCTTTGATTCAAGAACAATTACTGATTACTAAGATTTTGTTTTGATATAAAGGATCCAAGCTTTTTATTTTGGGTAGTCAGTAACTACAAATAAAAACTAATAACTATTGATTGTTGAGAATCACTGTTTGATTTAAACTGAGAATATATTTTTCGTGATGATTTCGAAATAGCAAATTTCAACTACATATTCCAACTACTCTTTTCTTTTTTTTTTTTCTTTCGGATAAATATAAATAAAGTAGGATTGGCCCGATAATTTTATCTATATCTACATTAATCCATATTCAAATTCAATTCAATTATAAATGTATCATATACAATATTATATACAAGAAAAAAAAATAGGGTAACCCCTTTTCCTTTCCTGGACCATTTATTTAGTAAAGTTAAAGTAAGGTCATGAAATAGTTAAAGTTATTTATTTTGTATTTTATACATAATGGATTTACCTGGACCAATACATGATATTCTTGTTGTATTTCTGGGGTCAATTCTTGTATTAGGGGGTCTGGGGGTAGTATTATTTACCAATCCAATTTATTCTGCCTTTTCGTTGGGATTTGTTCTTGTTTGTATATCCTTATTCTATATTTCATCGAACTCCTATTTTGTAGCTGCCGCACAGCTCCTTATTTATGTGGGAGCCATAAATGTCTTGATCATATTTGCTGTAATGTTCATGAATGGTTCAGAATATTCCAATAATTCCTATTTTTGGACCATCGGAGATGGGGTCACTTCGATGGTTTGTACAACTATTCTTTTTTCACTAATTACTACTATCCCAGATACGTCATGGTCCGGAATTATTTGGACTGCAAGATCAAACCAGATTATGGAACAGGACCTAATAAATAAGGTTCAACAAATTGGGATTCATTTATCAACAGATTTTTATCTTCCGTTTGAACTCATTTCTATAATTCTTTTAGTTTCCTTGATAGGTGCAATTAGTATGGCTCGACAATAAGCAATAAAAATACTTAACTTAATAATGATTCCCAATTCTTAGAATTCTCACTAAATTCTAAATAAATAAATAGAAATTTTTAGTTAAATCTATCTACCGTCAATATCTTCTTTTGTTGTGTAATTGTTCTATTCTAATCAATTGAATCGGTTGAATTGTTGTTCATATTGAAATGAATCGAGATTGATAAGGAGTTAGTCAATGATGTTTGAGCATGTCCTTTTTTTGAGTGTTTATTTATTTTCTATCGGTATCTATGGATTGATCACAAGTCGAAACATGGTTAGAGCGGTTATGTGTCTTGAGCTTATACTAAATTCGGTTAATATCAATCTTGTAACATTTTCTGATATATTTGATAGTCGCCAATTAAAAGGAGACATTTTCTCAATCTTTGTTATAGCCATTGCAGCTGCTGAAGCAGCTATTGGACTTGCTATTGTTTCGTCGATCCATCGTAACAGAAAATCAACTCGTATTAATCAATCGAATTTGTTAAATAATTAGTGATAATCATCATAGATAATTTAAATAAAGACACATAAAAATATTTAATAGAATTTAAATACTATTTTTTATTGAATTTGAATGCAATTCAATAAAATTGAATTGCATTTTTATATTTATATTGAAATAATGATGACCAATTTGTTGGCCAATTAATTTTAATTCGCATGTGCAACTCGTATCATCATAATTGTTGAAACGAAAATCAAAGTCTCTTGACCTTTTCTCACAAACAGATTGATTTAAGAAATATATTGATTGTTTTTAATAAACCACTGCTTCATCTGGTGTCTACAATATATATATTACAATATATAATATATGATTCATTTACTACTAATTTGATTTGACCAGATCGAAAATCTTTTATGTTCAAAACTGGAATTTATAGAGCCAATGTCACATTCAGTAAAAATTTATGATACATGTATAGGGTGTACTCAATGTGTACGAGCTTGCCCCACAGATGTATTGGAAATGATACCTTGGGACGGATGTAAAGCCAAGCAAATAGCTTCCGCGCCAAGAACCGAGGACTGTGTAGGTTGTAAGAGATGTGAATCCGCCTGCCCAACAGATTTTTTGAGTGTCCGTGTTTATTTAGGGCCTGAAACAACTCGCAGCATGGCTCTATCTTATTGATACGTTACAAAAAACTCCACTTGAATCATTTGTGATTCCTCTTTACCGACAAAAGCCCGTGCTCAACAAAATATATTATTTTGAGGACGGGCTTTTCTGGTCAAATCAAAACGTATCTTGTCTTTATCACGAGTTATTTTCCTTGGTTAACAATACTTGTTGTTTTACCGATATTCGCGGGTTCTTCAATTTTCTTTTTCCCTCATAGAGGGAATAAGATGTTTAGGTGGTATACTTTGTGTATATGCTTGCTAGAACTCCTTCTAACGACTTATGCATTCTGTTATCATTTCCAATTGGATGATCCATTAATGCAATTGAAGGAAGATTCTAAATGGATAGATGTTTTTGATTTCCACTGGAGACTAGGAATCGATGGACTTTCCATAGGACCCATTTTACTGACAGGATTTATCACTACTTTAGCAACTTTAGCAGCTTGGCCAGTTACTCGAAATTCGCGGTTGTTCTATTTCCTGATGCTAGCAATGTACAGCGGTCAAATAGGATTATTTTCTTCTCGAGACCTTTTACTTTTTTTCATCATGTGGGAGTTAGAATTAATTCCTGTTTACTTACTTTTATCCATGTGGGGGGGAAAGAAACGTCTCTACTCGGCTACAAAGTTTATTTTGTACACTGCAGGGGGTTCCATTTTTTTCTTAATAGGAGTTCTAGGTATGGGTTTATATGGTTCCAATGAACCAACATTAGATTTTGAAAGATTAATTAATCAATCATATCCTGTGTCGTTGGAAATAATATTCTATTTTGGCTTCCTTATTGCTTATGCTGTAAAATTGCCGATTATACCCCTACATACATGGTTACCTGATACCCACGGAGACGCACATTACAGTACATGTATGCTTTTAGCGGGAATCCTATTAAAAATGGGCGCATATGGATTGATTCGGATCAATATGGAATTATTACCCCATGCTCATTCTATATTTTCTCCCTGGTTGGTGATAATAGGAACAATGCAAATAATCTATGCAGCTTCAACTTCTCTTGGTCAACGTAATTTAAAAAAGAGAATAGCCTATTCCTCTGTATCTCACATGGGTTTCACAATTATAGGAATTGGTTCTATAACCGACATGGGACTCAATGGAGCTATTTTACAAATGCTCTCTCATGGATTTATTGGTGCTGCACTTTTTTTCTTGGCGGGAACGAGTTGTGATAGAACACGTCTTGTTTATCTCGAAGAAATGGGAGGGATATCTATCCCAATGCCAAAAATATTTACCATGTTCAGTAGCTTCTCGATGGCTTCTCTTGCATTGCCAGGAATGAGTGGTTTTGTTGCGGAATTTGTAGTATTCTTTGGACTAATTACTAGTACAAAATATCTTTTAATGCCAAAAATGCTAATTACTTTTGTAATGGCAATTGCAATGATATTAACTCCTATTTATTTATTATCTATGTTACGTCAGATGTTTTATGGATACAAGCTATTTAATATTCCAAACTCGAATTTTTTGGATTCTGGACCACGAGAACTATTTCTTTCAATCTGTATCTTTCTACCCATAATAGGTATTGGTATTTATCCCGATTTCGTTCTCTCGTTATCAGTTGATAAGGTACACGCTATCCTATCCAATTATTATCATAGATAGTGTTTCATTAATGAGACGGAAGGAAAGTCTTATAATTCTTTGAATTTAATATTTTGAAAATCGTTTGCTGTACTGTATAATGAAAAAAGAAATAAAATGAATAAGAATTGTAATTAGATACATCTCGAGTTTTTGAGAATCGTTTGAATCGAGGAATCATTCAAATTTAAATGGTTCTCAAAAACTCATAAAAACAAACTTTCGTTATATATGGGATGATGTTTTTATCTTATGTATTCTTCATGTAGTTTATTCAATTAGATGTTTATGTGAATGAACCATAACTATGTAGACCTATTCCTAATAGATTGATCCCAAAATAGCATATCCAAATTATAAGAAATCCTGTAGAAGCTACAAGTGCCGAATTCGTACCTTTCCAATTTATATTTGTTCTAGTATGTAAATAAATCGCGAATATGGTCCAAGTAATAAATGCCCAAGTTTCCTTGGGGTCCCAATTCCAATAGGATCCCCATGCCTCATTAGCCCATACTGCTCCACAAAGAATACCTATGGTTAAAAAGGTAAACCCTAGACTAATGACACGATAACTCCAATAATCCAAACGCTCAGTTAATTGATATTTGTAATAATTTCGAAATGAAGGAAAAGAAGTGTTTTTAAAAAAACTTCTTTTTTCATTCAAATATTCAATCTCACCAAAGCCAAAGAAAAATGACTTAATTAAGAAATTATTGCTTTTACAAAAAATATCGATGTTTTTTCGAAATGTAATGACTAGAAGAGCGACTGATAATAATGATCCGCATAAAAGAGCTGCATAGCTCAATAACATCATACTTACGTGCATCATTAACCACTGAGATTGTAGAGCAGGTACTAATATTGCAGATTGATGCATTTCAGTTAAAAGACCCGACATGGCAAAGCCTTGAGTAAAAATGGTACTTGGTGCAATTATTGTGCTTAAATCATTTTTAAGGTTACGTATCTTGGGAATCATATGAATAATGAAGAAACTACATGAAAGGAAGATTAATGACTCGTATAAATTACTTAATGGAAAATGTCCCGAAGAAATCCAACGAGAAACTAATAATCCTGTTATAGAGAAAAAAGTAGCTATCATCCCTTTTTCTGACCAATCACGTAATCCTACAATTTTGTGGACTAATAAGGTCATCAAATGAATCGTAATCACAATTGAAATGATCGAAAAAGAGATATGAGTTAATATATGTTCTAAAGTCGCAAATATCATAAAAGGGGTCCCATTACAGAATTGGGAATCGGGAATTGAATACATTTTAGGATCTATTGTATCTCTTTTACAAGATGCCGCCACTCGGACTCGAACCGAGATGCTTTAGCACTGCTTCCTAAGAGCAGCGTGTCTACCAATTTCACCATGGCGGCTTACTTGAAATAATAATAGTCAATTCATGTTGAATCGTCGAGATTCAAGGATTCAATATAGTTTAGGAAACATTAATTAGAATCGATGAATAAAGACTGGTTTGTAGTTTAAATATTTGAATCTTCAATAAAATACCCACTTAGGTAGTATCGTCGTGGGTTTTTTAACAATCAACTTTCACGTACTAGAAACTAAGTTCTCTCCAAACAGTTGGAACTCAATAGTTTTTTCTCAGTTGAGGTATAAAACTAAGAATTGTCTTTTTTTCTCTATTTTTTTATGATTTGTTTTTCATTTATCCGATTTCATGGATTCAAATGAAAAAGATTGAGTTTTTTTTTTTCAATGAACAAAATCAAATAACTAGGATTTCCTATCTATCACAATTTCATCATTAAATACAAAGAATTTGTTATTTTTCTAATGATTTCGATACCTTAGTATATTGAAATTAAAGTATTAATATTCTTTATTGCGCATATAATTTCTAATTTATGATACCATTTACAAAACCAATTAAGTTTTGGGATAGGCATATAACAAAAGAGTTTCAATCTCTATCACAATTGTACTTTTCTATTGTGAAAAGTACAATTGTGATAGGGAAAAAAATAATACTTAGAACCCAATATACAAAAAACTATTATTCTATATATCACAGCAGTGAGTTCTAACTAATATTGAGAAATTCAATACAGAAAAATACATTAGTTAACATTCATCTTACAAAATTTGAGGTTCTTTAGGCTATATCAATTGAGATTATTCTAAGACTTTATTATTTGTTTGTCGCACAAAAAACTTTTTGAATGCCCGGTGGAAACCGATTTCGCTAAAGAAAAAGCTTTTACTGCAGCTAAATATCCTTTTTTCTTCCAAATATTTCTACGAATACGTTTTTTTGACATAGAAGTACGTTTTTTTGGAACTGCCATTCAAAAAAAGGGGGTTCCTCCTTTTATCGTTGTATGTGAAAGACATGTATTCTTCAAAATAGATCGTTCTTTTTAGTTATTATCTATACTTATTTCGTGTATGTGGATAATTTTTTTAATATACTATTTTTAATATACATTGTTTTTTTACTTTAACATATAAATATATATAATAAACATACAAATATATATAATACAAATGTATTTATATATACATGTATATGTGATATATATATCAATATATGTATGCGCGCGCATCACACATCACATATATAAATGACAACATGAGGGAAAAAAAATAGAAGAAAATAAGGGAAAATGAAAATTGATTAAGTCCAGAGTGCTATGTCCATAATTCAAATTCCAATTAGAACTAGTACTTAATCTGTTAAACAAGACATTCCATTACTTAGGCAACCTAAGTAATTTTTTATTTCAGTTATATACGAAGTAAGGAGTATCATAAGATTTCCGATAAACATAAGTTTTCTTTATTGGATTGAAATCCAATCAATCAGTTACACAACAAGTTAGGTAATTACTCCACTCCCAAAATGAACTATAAAACCTAGGTATTTTTTTGGTCTAACTCTTTTTCCTTACTATATTTACTATACTATATAATATATTTATTATACTATTATAGTATACGTAATATGTTTATTAATCACCAAAAAAAATATCAAAATCTAATAAATACAAAATCTACTAAATAAGTAGTAAGAAAATTATTAAAGAATCTCATATTCCTTTAATCTTTTCTTAGTTAAAATACCTACTAGGTAATCGCCTTTACCTTTACATAGTTATTTGGTCATATTTTTTGACCAACCAATTGTCAATTTTAGAATATTTCAAATATCTGAGAAAAAATCTGAATAATTAAGAATCCCAATGTTTGACTTTTTTTTTTATCTTTTTTTTTTTATTGATTTCTTTTATTATTGTTCCTTTATAAAAGGATAAAAAAGATAAGAATTGGTGAATCGAGAACAATTTGCAATTATAAGAAAAAAGAGTTTCTTTTCTTATGGAACATACATATCAATATGCGTGGATAATACCTTTTCTTCCACTTCCAGTTACTATGTCAATAGGATTTGGACTTCTACTTATTCCGACAGCAACAAAAAATATTCGTCGCATGTGGGCTTTTCCTAGTGTTTTACTCTTAAGTATAGCTATGGTGTTTTCGGCCAATCTGTCTATTCAACAAATAAATGGAAGTTTTATCTATCAATATCTATGGTCTTGGACCATCAATAATGATTTTTCTTTAGAGTTTGGATACTTGATCGATCCACTTACTTCTATTATGTCAATACTAATTACTACTGTTGGAATCATGGTTCTTATTTATAGTGACAAGTATATGTATCACGATCAAGGATATTTGCGATTTTTTGCTTATATGAGTTTTTTTAATACTTCTATGTTGGGATTAGTTACTAGTTCCAATTTGATACAAATTTATATTTTTTGGGAACTAGTGGGAATGTGTTCTTATTTATTAATAGGGTTTTGGTTCACACGACCAATTGCAGCAAGTGCTTGTCAAAAAGCTTTTGTAACTAATCGTATCGGGGATTTTGGTTTATTGTTAGGAATCCTAGGTTTTTATTGGATAACAGGTAGTTTAGAATTTCGGGATTTGCTCGAAATAACTAATAACTTAATCCAGAATAATGGGGTCAATTCTTTATTTGCTACTTTGTGTGCTTCTTTATTATTCGTCGGTGCAGTTGCTAAATCCGCACAATTCCCCCTTCACGTATGGTTACCTGATGCTATGGAAGGACCCACTCCTATTTCGGCTCTTATACACGCTGCTACTATGGTAGCAGCAGGAATTTTTCTTGTAGCTCGGCTTCTTCCTCTTTTCATAGTCATACCTTATATAATGAATTTCATTTCTTTAATAGGTGTAATAACACTATTATTAGGGGCTACTTTGGCCCTTGCTCAAGGAGACATTAAAAAAAGCTTAGCCTATTCTACAATGTCTCAATTGGGTTATATTATGTTAGCTCTAGGTATAGGTTCTTATCGAGCTGCTTTATTCCATTTGATCACTCATGCCTATTCAAAAGCTTTATTGTTTTTGGGATCCGGATCCATTATTCACTCAATGGAACCTATTGTTGGATATTCGCCAGATAAAAGTCAGAATATGGTTCTTATGGGTGGTTTAACAAGATATGTTCCAATTACAAGAACTACTTTTTTATTGGGTACACTTTCTCTTTGTGGTATTCCACCTCTTGCTTGTTTTTGGTCCAAAGATGACATTCTTAATGAAAGTTGGTTGTATTCACCAATTTTCGCAGTAATAGCTTCTTTCACAGCAGGATTTACCGCATTTTATATGTTTCGGGTATATTTACTTACCTTTGATGGGTATTTACGTGTTCATTTTCAAAATTACAGTAGCACTAAAAATGGTTCGTTCTATTCCATATCTCTATGGGGAAAAGGAACTCCAAGAGGAGTCAATCCTAATTTACTTTTATCAACAATGAATAAAAAGGTTTCTTTTTATTCAAAAGATAGATCGAAAATTGATAATAATGTCAAAAATAGGATACGATACCTTAGTACTTACTTTGGAAATAAATACACTTCCATGTATCCTCACGAATCGGACAATACTATGCTATTTCCTCTTCTTGTATTAGTACTATTTACTTTGTTGGTTGGATCAATAGGAATTTCTTTTGATCAAGGAGTAATAGATTTTGATATATTATCGAAATGGTTAACCCCATCAACAAATCTTTTACATTCAAGTTCTAATTATTCTGT